AGCCCGATCAATAGTTCAAGTCACACACTCCCATAATCCATTTTATCTTCGGAGAATCCGCTTCAACTATCAACTATAAGTGTCAAAAATATATATTTTTGTAGAGTTGAAGAGAAATATCCAAATACATGTCTTATTTTTTTCAATAATCCATATTTGTAGCAATGAAATACTATTCTTCCTACCCCAATGATTGATTCAAAATATTAATGGTATAGAGTCTTCCTTATAAAGGGCCCGAAATACCTTGTTTACGTATCATTGGGAAGTGCATTAACATAAATACGGCAGTAAGAAGAGGTAATACAAAAGTGTGTAAACTATAAAAACGAGTCAAAGTGGATTGTCCCACACTAGCACTTCCGCGTAATAATTCTACCAGGGGCGATCCTATTACAGGAATAGCGTCAGGCACACCCGTTACAATTTTTACTGCCCAATAACCAATTTGGTCCCAAGGTAAGGAATAACCAGTTACACCAAAGGATGCGGTCAATACACCCAAAACCACGCCCGTAACCCAAGTCAATTCACGAGGTTTTTTAAAACCACCGGTGAGATACACACGAAATACGTGCAGAATCATCATTAGGACCATCATACTTGCCGACCATCGATGAACTGATCGGATTAACCAACCAAAGTTAACTTCAGTCATTATATATTGAACAGAAGCAAAAGCCTCTGTAACGGTCGGACGATAATAAAAAGTCATAGCAAACCCCGTAGCTACTTGTACTAAAAAACAAGTAAGCGTAATTCCTCCTAGACAATAAAATATGTTGACGTGAGGAGGAACATATTTACTAGTTATATCATCTGCAATTGCTTGAATCTCAAGACGTTCTTCGAACCAATCATAGATTTTATTGAGATAGGTAAACCGAGGAGACCCCCCCCGAGAACCGTATATGAAAATTTCATCTCGTACGGCTCAAACAGAAACACCCCAATACTAGTTCTAACGGATGTGTGGAATAGAAAGTTTTAAATTTCTTTATTCTATTTTTTCTGAAGATATGAAAGAATAAAAACCCGAAAACTATTCCTTGTGGTTATAATGCCAAAAAATCAAGTCGGCTCATTCATCTCTATATTGATCGTTATAGGCCTCCTGAATCTTCTATTTACCTATTTTCTTTGTTGTTATTTATGTGTAATGCGGCTTTACTGCTGTTTTTTTTTTTTATTATTATTGATAGGAATTCTCTTGTTAATACCCTATGAATCGATAAAAACCTCAGATTCATACTAGAACCACGATGATTCAATAAAACCTCCTCAAACTAAGTCCCAAAATTCCCTGAGTAAGAACCGTTGGATCATCACTTATTCAATGACTAGATATAATGACTAAAAATCCAAAGAAATCTTTGTCCTTTGATCAAAATAAGCATAAACGGAAGTTTTAAAGAATAAAAATCTTTCTATTTATAACTTCTAACTCTTTGAAAAATTTTTTGGAGTCCGGCCGCGAGGTCTGACTATTAAGTATGAATCATAGTTCTAATACTTTGTAATCTATGTAATCTATTTTATATATTACGTGCTCCAGACACTAAAATGAATATCCGACGAAGTAAAACCATCTCTATCAAGATGACAGACCCATTCTCTGTACTAGCCATAGGATCCATTATACCAAGTCACACACTCATATTCCGGAAATACATAAAAAAAAGAAATTCCACGGTCGAACTACCAAAATAGAATGGGATAAAAATAAGAAAACTAAATGCTTCACTTTGTATTGAAAAAACTAGTTAATGGTTCTTGTGAATCTAATTCATTGAAATTCCATCCAATAAAATGGAAGAATTATAAATCTCCAAAATAATAGATAGAAATACTGCAAATAGAGCCATTGCGAGACCCATCAAAGGAGTAGTTCCCCAACCAGGAGCTACTTTACCATATTCTGAATTCAATGGTTTCAATAAACTTCCGGCATTAGTTCGTTTTGGGCGGCCAGATCTAGAACTACCCTCAACGGTTTGTGTAGCCATAATATTTTATATTCATTAAGATCTGTTGACTTTGTATACCATTCCGTTGTAAATAAATGATCTTATCATAGATCCATTGTGGTCTTAAAACTATATAATGTCTTAAAACTATATAATAATGGAAACAGCAACCCTAGTTGCCATCTTTTTATCTGGTTTACTTGTAAGTTTTACTGGGTACGCCTTATATACTGCGTTTGGGCAACCCTCTCAACAACTAAGAGATCCATTCGAGGAACACGGGGACTAGTTGAAGTAATGATCCTCCCAATATTGGGAGGATCATTACTTTCAATTGAGATAATGAAAAATTATTTCACCTTTTTACTTTTTAGTTGGAACTTTAGGCGGTTCGCGAAAAAAGATAGCGAAAAAAATTATTCCTAGAGTTGAGACTAAAAGGAATGTATAAACCAATGCTTCCATAGATTCGATCGTGGTTTACAATTATAGCTTCCATACCTGTTTATTTGGGATCGTCTCCCGGATAAAGAAAGAACAAAAGTCAAAGAAAAGGCAGCGAATCAAATGTCAAATCAAGATTTATCCGGTACCCCAACCCTATAGTCAGTCAAATAAACTAAAAACGAAAAGTAACAAAACAATATTGTATCAAACTACCTGTCTTCTTGTAGTTGGATCTCCAAGTTTTTGGAATGCTCCAAATTCCACTTGAGCATCTAAATCTGGATCAATACCAGCAAAAACATCTCTAAACAGGGTTCTAGCACCATGCCAAATGTGTCCGAAGAAGAAGAGCAAAGCAAACGAAGCATGCCCAAAGGTAAACCAACCCCTTGGACTGCTACGAAAAACACCATCGGATTTCAAAGTAGCACGATCTAATTCAAAAATTTCACCCAATTGAGCACGTCTAGCATATTTTTTCACAGTAGCGGGATCGCTATAACTGACTCCGTTCAGTTCGCCGCCATAGAACTCAACAGTTACACCTACTTGTTCGACACTATATTTTGATTCTGCCCTTCTAAAAGGAACATCAGCTCTAACAATTCCGTCCCCGTCGACCAAAACAACCGGAAATGTTTCAAAAAACGTCGGCATACGACGTACAAAAAGTTCACGCCCCTCTTTATCTCTAAAGATAGGATGTCCTAACCACCCAACGGCTATTCCATCCCCGTTGTCCATGGAGCCCGCTCTGAATAATCCACCTTTTGCCGGATTATTGCCGATGTAATCATAAAAAGCCAGTTTTTCAGGAATTTTAGACCAAGCTTCGGATAAACTTTGATTTTCGGCTAAGCCAGCACCAATTCGTCGATATATTTCTTGTTGGAAGTATCCTTGATCCCATTGATAGCGCGTGGGACCAAACAATTCAATCGGGGTAGTTGCTGAACCATACCACATAGTTCCAGCAACTACAAAAGCTGCAAAAAAGACAGCGGCAATACTACTGGAAAGGACGGTTTCAATATTTCCCATACGTAATCCTTTGTATAGACGTTGGGGTGGACGAACACTAAGATGGAATAGACCTGCCAATATGCCTAAGGTCCCTGCTGCAATATGATGAGAAGCTATTCCTCCCGGAACAAAAGGATCAAAACCCTCCACACCCCACGCTGGATTTACGGCTTGTACCCTTCCGGTTAGTCCATAAGGATCGGACACCCATATCCCAGGACCATACAATCCTGTTACATGAAATGCACCAAAACCAAAGCAAGCCACTCCTGAGAGAAATAAATGAATTCCAAAGATCTTAGGCAAATCCAAAGAGGGTTTTCCTGTACGTTCATCAGTAAATATTTCTAGATCCCAATACACCCAATGCCAGATAGCTGCCAAAAAACACAAGCCAGAAAACACAATATGTGCCCCGGCCACACCTTCGTAACTCCAAATACCCGGATTCGTTACAGTCCCCCCTGTAATACTCCAACCACCCCATGAATTCGTTATTCCTAAACGAGTCATGAAGGGTATAACGAACATACCCTGTCTCCACATTGGATCAAGAACAGGGTCAGAGGGGTCAAAAACGGCTAATTCGTATAGAGCCATCGAACCGGCCCAACCAGCAACCAGAGCTGTATGCATTATATGGACAGAAATCAAACGACCGGGATCATTCAATACGACGGTATGAACACGATACCAAGGCAAACCCATGGAACTACCCCTTTATCAACGAAAAATAGACACAATGTAACTTTATTGCATTGGAGAAAACTATGCTATGGACCCCTTTTTTAGGGGATTCTCTTGGGGAAAGGATTAATATTTGTTTGATGCTTTTCGTAATAATTACTTTTAGTAATAACGAAACTATTTTGTTCGTAGGAACAAAAAGAAGCAGATCTATTCTACACCCGATAAGTACCAATACGCAATGGTAAGGGGGTTAGTACCATTTTATATGAGTGAATGTATATATATTTGTTCATCATTCAAAGGACTTATTTGTAAGAATTTCCCTTTATTCATTTTGTCTTCTTTTTTTATGAACTTAGTCAATCTAGGGATAAAATAGGATAATAAAATAGGATATCAAATCAATAGTATTATATTAGACCACTAAACCCACTGTTACGCTTTCACATCAAAGTGAGATATAGTACTTAAATTTTCTTTTATTTAATGCCTATTGGTGTTCCAAGAGTACCTTTTCGAAGTCCTGGAGAGGAAGATGCATTGTGGATTGACGTATAGTGCGACTTGTCAGATATATTGGGCATATGGTATTTCCCCGTTCTCTTCCCCGATCGAGATATCCCCTCTTTCGCCCAAGAAAGATTGATTCAATTATCAAAAATTTGGAGCGTGAAGTGCAATTAGATCCATTTTTTAGGGAGGGTATACGTATTAATATTATCAATTAGAATAATTTATGGTTGGCTTGGTTAGACCAATCAAATGAAGGATTCAGGCTCCGTTTAGAAAGAAAACCAATTGGTAATAAATATATTTAGGATTACTACTTAATAGCATATTTTAGTTATTTCTATTTATTTATATATTTAATTTATTTATATATTTATAAATAGAAATACTAAATAGAAGTGATCTCAAACTATTAATCAATCGAGTAATATGATGAATGCGTTGAATATTTGTTGGAAGACGTGAAATAAATTGAAAAAAAAAAAGGGGGAAGTCGTAGAAAAAGGACGTGGTATTGGGGCATTTGTCCTATATGTGCAAATCCAAATCGGGCGGATCTTTACTCGGAGTAGAGCATAAACCTAAAAAAATTGAAGAAGCCCAGTCAGCAACAAGAAAATTACATCGCGATTTAGATTGTATTTCGATGAAACAATACATCAATGAGAAGTTAGTCAGATAAGTTTAGTAATTTTTTTTTAGATAAACAGGCCAAAACGCATCTTTCTTGAAAAATGAAAGAAAAGTCCCTTTTTATAAGTTAAAAAAACCTGTTATGAAAAAAAAGCTAGAATCTACACATTGATTCCTTTTTTTCATTATTTTTGTTGAACCGTATGCATCAAAAGGTGCATGTACGGTTTCTAAGGGATACTATTTTATCCCAATCAACCGACTTTATCGAGAAAGATTACTTTTTTTAGGCCAGGGGGTTGATAGCGAGATCTCGAATCAACTTATTGGTCTTATGGTATATCTCAGCATAGAGGATGATACCAAAGATCTGTATTTGTTTATAAACTCTCCTGGCGGATGGGTAATACCCGGAGTAGCTATTTATGATACTATGCAATTTGTGCGACCAGATATACAGACAGTATGCATGGGATTAGCCGCTTCGATGGGATCTTTTATTCTTGTCGGAGGGGAAATTACCAAACGTCTAGCATTCCCTCACGCTCGGCGCCAATGAGTTTTTTATTTGATTTGAGAGAAAAAAGAAAACTATGCCTTCACACTATATGAAATATGAATATTAAGTAATAATAGCATGGCACTTCGAATTCGATATGAAATTTTTTTTTTTAAAACCCTTAGATTATGTATCGAAAGAGTAGTATGAGATAAAAGGTATTTTCGATTTTAGCCAATCTATCGGGAGGCCCATTTCAGCGTCACAAACTTTTTTATTTTCACACCAGGGGCTCTTAATCTTAACAATATTTATGTTATGAAAGAATATGAAATAAAAAAAAAAAAAAGAAACTTTGGGATTGCTAAATAACAGACGAAATAAATATATAAAGCAACGGAACCATCATAGTATTTTTATAGTATTTTTGAACTACTACAAAAGGAAGGGTGGTTATTGGATCATTTACTAACCTGAGTCTGATAGACCCTATAATTTATTTTATATTTCTTCGATGTAAGTAAAGTGAATTCCATTATAGAGCCGTATGCAATGCGCAAAAGATGCCTGTACGGTTGTTCAATTATATCTTTTTTTTATTATTCTTTATCTCCTCACCTTTCACTTTCATCATGCGAGATAGAAGAAACATTTTTATGTTATATCATTATATCATCAGGGTAATGATCCATCAACCTGCTAGTTCTTTTTATGAGGCACAGACGGGAGAATTTATCCTGGAAGCGGAAGAACTGCTGAAGCTACGCGAAACCATCACAAGGGTTTATGCACAAAGGACAGGCAAACCCTTATGGGTTGTATCCGAAGACATGGAAAGAGATGTTTTTATGTCAGCAACAGAAGCCCAAGCTCATGGAATTGTTGATCTTGTAGCGACTGAATAACAAAGAAAAAGGACAAGGATTTCACACGAATTCATGATTTGGGATTTTTTTTTTCTTACCGGATTTAATATTCTATTTATTAATCTAATTTCTTAATATCGAAATTAAAAATATAGAAAAAAAGAATTCCTAAGCATCCGGTTAAGGTCGATCTAAACCAGCCCATTATATATATGATTCAACATGCCAACTATTAAACAACTTATTAGAAACACAAGACAGCCAATCAGAAATGTCACGAAATCCCCCGCTCTTGGAGGATGTCCTCAGCGACGAGGAACATGTACTAGGGTGTATGTGCGACTCGTTCAGACCATGGACTAGGACAAAAGAAAGAAAACAATTTATCCAGTATTACCGATCCGTACCTGTGAGTAGGATAGAATGGACGAACTCCATTGAATATTCAATATCTTAAAAAAAAAAGGTCTATCCTTCGATTGGGGTATCAAATGTATGGTTCCCGTTGGTGCAAATCCAATCAGCTCAATTTTTAATTTAAGATGAGAAAGAATTCCCCATTGATATCAAATGGTATTCATTAAGCAGGGGAAATCTTATTTAAAAAAGTCAAAAATTTAGGCCTTATTCTTGCAAAAACGGACTAACAGGGTCAGCTACTCAGCTAATCTTCATAATTAAATACCGTTACTGTATAAGTAGATCTCGTTGTGAAAGACCTAGTACTAGATAATTATGGGTAGAGCCAAAGAGTGTGAACTGTACAAGTTAACAATAACATTGATTAAATGAGGGAAGGGCTCCGGTGTATAGAGAGGACCTCGCCGTTTAAGAAATAACCATAGGAACGATGGAACCCACTATAATCCCTTTATATTTATTACTTTTACTTTTTTATTTACTATGTGTTTTACCTAGTATCAATACAATTTTTATTTTCGAGGGGAAATGCCTAGAAAAAAAGCGTGGTCGGGAAGGTTAGAGTAGCAAAAGCCATTGGAATTTTTATTTTATACATTGGAAGAATCCGTTTTGTTATTAATAGAATAGGACACGGGAAGGGAATAACTGAAAGAAAGGAAATCAATTAGTTATTCATCAAAGTTTCATTTATTCAATGACCAGAATTAAACGAGGGTATATAGCTCGAAGACGTAGAACAAAAATTCGTTTATTTGCATCAACTTTTCGAGGGGCTCATTCAAGACTTACGCGGACTATTACTCAACAGAAAATAAGAGCTTTGGTTTCGGCTCATCGGGATAGGGGTAGACAAAAGAGAGATTTTCGTCGTTTGTGGATCACTCGTATAAATGCAGTAATTAGAGACAACAAAGTATACTTTAGTTATAGTAAATTAATACACAATCTGTACAAGAAACAGTTGCTTCTTAATCGTAAAATACTTGCACAAATAGCTATATTAAATAGGTGTTGTCTTTATATGATTTCCAATGAGATTATAAAATAAAGAGAGTGGAAGGAATCAGTTGGAATGGTTTAAATGGAGTTCCCTGGAAAACGAACTCTGGGAAGGTAGAGTAGAAATTAGTATAATAAAATATGAAAAAGTCGTCAAAATGAAAATGAAGAAACGCGTTCAATAAAAAATATTTCTTCTTCTTCCCCAATTTTTTTTTTTTTTTTTTCGAACGACAATCAAATCTGGATTTACTATTTTTATAAAAAAAAAAAGCGTCAATCCGCATTTGAGTTTGGATTGGAATTTTTTTTTGATTCAATTCAAGAGTCAGCCTATTTTTTTTCTGGTTCTAAGACCTGTAGTTCTAGCGGTTGACTCGCTTCTTTCAAATTGTTTCTCATTATTAAGAAAAGGTAACGGAGATAAAATACGAGCTTGTTTTATAGCAATAGTAATTAATCGTTGTTGTTTTAAGGTCAATCGATTCACCCGTCTAGATAATATTTTTCCTTGTTCGCTAATAAATCGACTAATTAAACTCATGTTTCTATAATCAATTCGATCCCCCGATTGGATCGGAGGCAAACGCCTACGAAAAGATCGCTTGGATTTAAGAAAGATTCGCTTGGATTTATCCATGGTTTGTTTATTCCTTATCCTAAAGATCCTATTTCTTAATTCTCCATCACGGTTGATCCGATCGAAATAGGATTTGGTTTGTTTATATTTAAATCAATGTATATCTAATATGTAATTTTTCATCTTCCTTGTAACGGAAGACTGACACACGAGCGGGGCCGGTTAGATCTATTTCTTTATCTCCCCGTGAATCGTATGTTTGGAACAACAGGGACAGAATTTTCTCAATTCCAATCGACTAGGCGTATTATGTCGATTCTTTTGAGTAATATATCGAGAAATGCCCATTGATTCCTTATTAACACGATTTCGAACACAACTGGTACATTCCAAAATCACCGTTACTCGGACATCTTTACCCTTGGCCATGAGCCTCCTTTGATTTTTGATTCATTCAATTCTTTAATTTTTCGATCCGAAACGAGGAAGAAGAAAGGAACGAAAAAAAAAAAAGAAACAGGTAACTCGAAATCTAATTATGAAAAAAAGATTTCGTTGCAATAAATCAATATAAATGAATATAGTAATAATATATTAATAATAAGTAATATAATGATTTCTAACTATATTACTAGATTTTTAATTTAAAATTGCCGTACAGCATTTAATTTTCATTTAAGTATCTTGGATGATATTATTGCCCCAACCATCACATTTCACTCTATTTTTTATTAATTTAATTTAAACCCGGTCTGAGTTACTGGTTTCACCGAGGAGGAATCCCTTTATTTTTTTTTTCTAACGTATATTCTAAAAAAAGGGAAGGGATTAGTTACAGATATTTGATTGTATCTCTAATCCTCTTCCCCCCCTCCCATATCAATAACTAGAATGAAAAAAAGGGGAATATCAACGCATCCGGAAAAAAACGATTGATCTCTATCAATAAACCTGCTAAAGACCCGAACCATAGAGTACTTACTACCGGTGCCACGGAGAGATATGTTTTTAGATCTCGCATTTTGAATTCTCCTCTTTCTTTATTATTTCTAATACATAATGGTAATACATATATACCCAGATGTGTATATGTACTTAATGACCGACCGCTTGTATTTGTACGCGGAATCCCTAATTCAAGTTGAAATGTACAACTTGAAATGTGCAAAATAGATATTACTTTTCTTAATCTTAAAAAAAACAAATACGCCCCTTTATGCCAGAAATTCTCTAAAAATATTCATTTTTTTACGGGGTCTCATATTTATTTCATACTTTATTTCATACTTTATATAATAGAAATAAATTAGAAGTCTTTTACTATTTTTAATATAATTATATTATTATATGAGACCAAAAAGGA